GAAGGTCCCGTTGAGTTCTTAATAATTATAATATTTTTTTATAAGTTCATTGACGAAGTTCTATTTACTCAACAAATTTTCCCCTCCTCTTTTGTTTGTCCACCACTTTTATAGTATACGTAATTATTAATTATTGTAATAGAATTTATAATATAATAATTAATAAAATACGCAATAACTCCAAAAAACGTTCTGATACATCTGTAAAAAACAGAAACTAACACTAGGAATGTTTGACGAACAGTATAAAGAATCATTATTATTTGGACACAAGAAAAGGATTTTTCACACCCCTTTTCTTGTGTCGAAGACTAGGAAGACGAATAAACCCTCCCAGAAATACTTGCTCCCTTCATTTATATTTATCCGTTCTATTTCCCGTTTACTTTTGGATAGGATCTAGCCAAAGTGAAATGTATTAGAATGAAATGCATTTTTTACATTTCAATCTGATAATAGCAACATAGCCCCAATTTTGAAAAAAAAAAAAGAAGGGGTCAAGTCAAATAGTCTTTCTATATACTATGTCTAGGAATGTCGTACAAGGAATTCCCGGCATCTCATAGAAAAAGAGTCTAAAAGAACAAAATTCTTTTTCTAATTTCATTTTTTATATAGATAGTTGCTAATGCTTTTTACAAACTTGATGTCGATAAATACGCCAGTCTAGAAATTCATTTCGGACAATTGAACCTTTTCGAACTGTTTCTTTTTAAGAACCAAAAAGATTTGTGCCAAAATCACAGATGCGAAGAAGAACAAAAGACCTTGTACACGTAATGGATCTTGAAGTACTATTTCTGCATCTCCCTGACCAAATCCGCCCACATTAGGATTACTTGTCAACGGTTGATCCAATTTGATAGATTCACCTTCTGAAACAAGAAGTTCTGGCCCCGGAGGGATAATATCAACCACTTGACGTCCATCGGATGCATCCGCTATGGTTATTTCGTATCCCCCCTTTTCTTTTCGTAGGATTTTGCTTACTATACCTGATGCTGTAGCATTATAAACTGTATTGTTACTCTTGCTCCCATCAGGATAAATTTGGCCCCTTCCTCTGTTTCCGCCTACGTATATAGGATATTTTAAGAAGTGAATGTCTTTCTTAGTAGCGGGGTCGGGGGAAAGAATAGGAAAGGTGATTTCACTATATTTCTGACCAGGAACAGGGCCTATGACAAGAATATTTTTTTGGTTGGGGCGATAACTCTGAAAAGACAGATTGCCCATCTTTTCTTTTATCTCGGGGGAAATACGATCGGGAGGGGCTAATTCAAAACCCTCTGGTAAAATAAGAACAGCCCCTACATTCAAACCCCCCTTTTTACCATTAGCAAGAACTTGTTTCAGTTGCATATCATAGGGAATTCGAACAACTGCTTCAAATACAGTATCGGGAAGTACCGCTTGCGGAACCTCAATATCCACTGGTTTATTAGCTAAATGGCAATTGGCGCATACAATACGTCCAGTGGCTTCTCGTGGATTTTCATAACCCTGCTGTGCAAAAATGGGATATGCATTTGAAATGGATGTACGAGTTATGATATATATCATGAGCGATATGGAAATAGATCGAGTAATCTGTTCCTTTATCCAAGAAAAAGTATTTCTAGTTTGCATGGTCCAACCATTGATCCCGAAAATTTCTACAATAAATTGGGGTAGGTCACTAATGGAGTTTCCTATCCACGATTCTGTTATTTACTGGAATAATAATAATTTGACTGGATTAATTATAGGAATATAGGATGAATCTCCGGGATGGGTAGAAATATAAAGTTTTTTTCAATGCTTTGCTTATGTACAACTGCAAAGTAATAAGAAACATTATAATTAGATTAGGTAGATAATTTTTCAGTCATTCATTGAATGATAAATCACTACAAGTGACGGAGATACGCGATTTAAATAACGGAAAATCCAATATTTTAAAATTGTATCTAGAATGACTGGAAAAGTGGAAACAAGGCCAGATATAATTTGATCATTATGAACAAATCCAAAATCCTTGTAGACAAAGCCAATCAGCAGTTCCCAACCATGGGGCGAATGAAATCCGATACATAAATCAGTTAATAAAAGAAGAGAAAAAGCTTTTATTGTGTCACTTAAGTTATATAGGAATTCCTGAGCCCAAGAGTTAAGAATAACAAGTTCTTTATTACCCAAAATAGAATAACCACTTAGAATAATGAAACAGATTATATTTGTCGAGAAGTGCAAAATCGTATGAATACGACCCTCATTGTGTATCTTGATTAATTGGATTGTTTCTTTGTGAATTCCTATACGAAGGTTTTGTAGATGTGTCTCCGAGTATTCCTTGATCATTTCCTCTAAGAGGAGGAGTTCCTTTAATTCTTTGAATTTTTCTAGAATACTATTTTCTTCAATATCATTCAAAAAAGTTTCGGATTGCCTAGTATTCCACCAATTTGTAATCCATGATTCCAGACTTTTTTGAAATGAGAGCGAAATCCACCAAGGCAAAAATACTATAGATGCAAGATAGAAAAGAGGAGTTAATGCTTTCTTTTTTGCCATTTTTTCATCTGTGAATTGTTAATGAATCTTATTCGTCGACTTTATGTAATCTAATATTTCTCTCACGCATCAGTTCTATTACAAGTTATCGAATCTATGAATCTATTCACTCTTTTTTATTATTATTTTTTTTTTTTAATTGTTCCATATATGTCTGCTTTGACTCGAATGGATGTTCTGAAGAAATTTCAATTAAGTTATGTTATAGAAAAAGAGGATTCTTGCGTTTTTGCCCTCCTGCTGAGAAAGCATGCATTTGTCGGCTCATTTCTTAAAATACTTCAATTGGTACACGCAAGAAATAGGCCAATTCAGCAGCTTTTTGTTCCATTTCCCGTGGAGTAAAATTCTCATCAGTACGAGTCAATGGAATGGCTCCCTGGCCTTTGATATCCATATAAAGGACACGACGCGCATAAATACCCTCTTTAACTTCTACTCTGACGGACTGAATATCTTTTATAAGAAATCGGAGGAAGACCCGACGATTTTTTCCAGGAAATCCCCAACGAAAAATACACACTATTCCGTCTTTTCTATCAAATCGATCATAACCACTACCTACATTCCACGAAATTGTGCACCACAAATAAGAGCTAATAAAAAGACCCGCGATCCCATAGAAAGACATCACAATTCCTTGTGGAAAAAAAACGATTTCCTGAGACGGAAATAAAGATATCAAATTTCTACCAAGATAACTCGAGGTTCCAACCAACAAGAATCCTAATGAACCTAAAAAAAGGATAACAGCCCAGCAGAAATTACTTGTTTTTCGAGCCCCTGTTATAGGTTCTATCCATATATGTTCTGATCGACAACTCATACTTGATCCAGTTGCTTTTTTTTGGAATTGAGAGAATACCCCAAATGAATTTTACTTTAGTCCTTTTGTTTCCGAAGTAACTCGCATCAACTAGCACTAGTTTGATGTGAACCTTTAGGAGTAATTCATTAAATTGGTTAGATCTAAACTAATAACATACCCTTCGTATGATCTCACTAAAGATAGCCACATGCATATAGATAGACCAACTTTACAATTCAGCCGTCCGCCAATTCGGGTCTATTTGAAAATAGCTAGAATATAGCATTTTGGGAGATTTTCGTCGGAAGACGCTTATACCATATTTTGCTAAAAGGATATCTGTGTTATGATACAAGCGTCAGTTTAAAAATGAGATTTTGTGCCCTCGGCTCTAAACAATCTTGTTTTTTTGAACATGAAGAAATAAAGAAGCCATTGCGATTGCCGGAAATACTAGGCCTACTAAAGGGACCAAAACAGAGGGAAAGTTAAGAGTTGTCATAGAATGGGTACCTCGCTTTACTATTTGTACCTGTTATTATTATTTAGATTTTATATTTATAGAATATAAAGATATTATATATAAAGATATCTTATATCTTATTATAAGTATAATTTGATAATTCTAAATTGGAATTATTATTACTTAATATCTCTCTAATCTATTCTAATTCTAAATGAGTATATAATGTAGTTTTTCATCCCTCTACATGAAAGATTTGAAAGGATATGGATGAGATATTATTTGATTCATTTTTTTCTCTTGTCTTCAAATTGAATTTACTAAGCAAAAAGTTTCTTAAAAATGAATTAGATTCTATTTATTTAGTTTTATATATTAAAGGGTTTGTTAGAATCCCATCCAGCAGGGATTCTTAGTCAAAATAGGATTATCGTAAGGTATAGAAAGATAAAATTCTATTATTCCGATAAACTAATTACTTGTTTGCTCAAAATAATTCAACTGCATGTTCTAATTTTGATTCAAAGGAAAGAAAGTGTGGAGTTGAAATAACTCACTCAGAACGCTTTTTAAAGGATTACGTGGTACGATTAGATCGAATAAGCCCTTCTGGAATAAATACTCAGCCGCTTGTGAACCTTCGGGTACTGTTTTATTTAATGTTTGTTCAATTACTCTTTTACCCGCAAAGGCAATGTAGGCATGGGGTTCGGCAATAATGATATCCCCCAACATACCAAAACTAGCTGTCACCCCGCCGGTAGTAGGAGATGTAAGGATTGGTACATAGAATAACTTTTTATTTGATTGATAATCATATAAAGCAGCAGATATTTTAGCCATTTGCATCAAGCTCAAACTTCCTTCTTGCATGCGTGCCCCTCCGGAAGCACACACTATAATAAGAGGTAGAAATTCTTTAGTGGCGTATTCAATCAAACGGGTAATTTTCTCCCCAACTACGGATCCCATACTACCCCCCATAAACTGAAAATCCATAACCCCAATTGCTACGTTAATACCGTTTAATTGCCCTATACCTGTTTGAATAGCCTCGGTTAATCCTGTCTTTCTTTGATAAGAATCGATACGATTTTTATAAGGCTCCTCCTCCGAATGAAATTGAATGGGATCCAGAGAGACCATGTCTTCATCCATAGGCTCCCAAGTACCCGA